GTAATATGTATTTTTTTTTGGTATAAACTTACTTTTACTAATGGTAACTCTATTTAGAACGGTTAGGTAAATTGGGTTTGAGATTATTTTTAGTTCCATGTATGTATATATATATATTAATAATAATATAAATACCTATTTCTATATTTATAATCTGTCTACTTGATAAAATCATAGTTTCTATTTTTAATTAAGTAATTTATATATCAACGTTGTCTTTCTAGGCCTGGTATGTTTATAGGAAATTAGAGAAAAAAGAAGCATTTAATTAATAATAAATACTTAGTTAATATTAATCATCTAATTATAATTAATAAATATTATACATAATATATATGTTCTATCTCAGGTATCTATATTATATTATTAAAGTATTATATAATATATATTATAAATAATATACAATTATTCTAATTAAGTTCTTATTATATAATTCACTGATATATAAAGAAACTTTAATTCAGAATCATCTTTCTCTAAAGAGAAAAAAAAAGAGAAAGATGATTCTCTAGGGAGAGAGTTATAAGGTTATGATTGGAACCGTATTAATATGTTATAACCTTATAAAAATAGCGTTGAATGTGTGGGCAGCATTTGAGGCTTTAAGGTTTTGAATGTGTGGGCAGCATTTGAGGCTTTAAGGTTTTGAATGTGTGGGCAGCATTTGAGGCTTTAAGGTTTTGAATGTGTGGGCAGCATTTGAGGCTTTAAGGTTTTGAATGTGTGGGCAGCATTTGAGGCTTATTTTGGGTTTAAGTTTTATTCTTGCTTTAGGAATTTATTTAATCTAAGTTGTACATGTAAGTTTATGCGGTATTGTTGCTTTAAGAGTGAAGTAATTGCAGTGTTTAATTTTATAAATTAAGGGAATTTAGATTTAGTTATGGATTGGTTTATTGGTAAAATTCGTGCCAGCTACCGCGGTTATACGATGGATAAAATAAATTTTATTTGTTTGGAGTTAATTATAGTTGGAAGAAATAATTAGTGAATTGTTTGAAGGTGGAATTTTTATTTTATGTTGTTTCTGATTTATGAGGCTTTGAAATTTGTTAGTAAACTAGGATTAGATACCCTATTATTTGAAATGTAAAATGAAGATATGAGTAGTAATAGGTATGGTCTTGAAACTCAAAGAATTTGGCGGTGTTTTAGTCTATTCAGAGGAATCTGTTCTGTGATTGATAATTCACGATTGGGTAAACTTAATCTATAGGATTTGTATACCGCCGTCATCAGAATATTTTTGTAGAATAATTTCTTAATACTGGAATAAGTATAATGTCAGGTCAAGGTGCAGTTAATGGTTAAGGAGAAATGGATTACAATAAAATTATTTATATGGATTTGGGTTTTGAAGATTCAATGAAGGTGGATTTGATAGTAATTTTTGATTAGATTCAATAATGATTTTAGCTCTAGGACATGCACACATCGCCCGTCGCTCTCTCTACCTTGAGAGATAAGTCGTAACAAAGTAGGTGTACTGGAAAGTGTATCTAGAATGTCAAAGTAGAGCTTGTTTAGTAGAGTATTTCATTTACACTGAAGTGTGTTTCGTGCAAATCGAATTATTTTGAAAGTTGAGTTTTAATTGCGTTAATTGATTATGTTGGTGTTTAATAAAAGTAATTTTATTTGAGATTGTTTAAGTATATTTTTAGAAAAAATTTTGGTTTTATAGTGAAGGAGTATTGTAGAAGAATAATGAAATAATTGAAAAAAGATTAATTAAAAGTAGATTTATGTTGTACCTTGTGTATCAGGGTTAATTTAATTGAAATTATAGATTTTTTTTTCTCGAATTTGAGAGAGTAAGGACATTAGGAATGTAAATGTGGTATAATTTTATTTAATGATGTTTTGGTAATGAAATGTTATCGTTCTCGAAGATATCTAGTTACTTAAGAGATGAATTGAATTCAGGTATTTAGTGATGATGTTTGTTTGTGAAAATAAATTACTTTGATACTAATTATTTAGGGGATTAGCTCTAAGTAACGATTAATAATAGTAGAGTTATATTTGAAAATGAGACTTTAGAGTAGTTATGTTTTGAGTGTGTTATAACTTATTTAAGTGACATATTATTTAGGAAAATTTTAATAGTTTATTGAGTCGATTTTAATGATAATTGTAAAATGTGATAATGATTAAATTAGTATAGTTAAGGTTGGGATGGAAGTATTTGATTTTGAGAATTTATAGTGAGGAATTAGGCAAATTATATGCTCGCCTGTTTAACAAAAACATGTCCTTTAGGTTATTTTTAAGGTCTGACCTGCCCACTGAATAATTTTTAAAGGGCCGCGGTATTTTGACCGTGCAAAGGTAGCATAATCATTAGTTTTTTAATTGAGGACTGGAATGAAGGGTTGGACGAAGTATAAACTGTCTTTATATAAAAAATTGAATTTAACTTTTTAGTGAAAAGGCTGAAATGTTTATAGAGGACGAGAAGACCCTATAAAGTTTAATATTTATATGCTATTAGTGAATTTTAGTAGTGTTAAAATTTTAGTGTATTATATATTTGGTTGGGGTGATTATAAAAATTGGAAACTTTTATTTTTAGTTTACTTAGGTGATAGGATAAATGATCCATTAGTAATGATTAAAAGATTAAATTACTTTAGGGATAACAGCGTAATTTTCTTTGAGAGTTCTTATCGACAAGAAAGATTGCGACCTCGATGTTGAATTAAGGGTATTGGTAGGTGTAGTAGTTTATTAAATAAGTCTGTTCGACTTTTAAATCCTTACATGATTTGAGTTCAGACCGGCGTGAGCCAGGTCGGTTTCTATCCTTATAAGAGGTAATATTTTAGTACGAAAGGACCAAATGTTTGATATAATATTTTTTTTTGAATAATATTACTGTTTTGGCAGAGAAGTGTGATGAATTTAGAATTCATGAATGTAATAGTATTACAAATAGTAATATGGGTAGAAGTAATAATGAATTTAATTAGTTCTTTGATAATAGTAGTTTGTGTTTTAGTAGGGGTGGCTTTTTTGACTTTAATGGAACGGAAAATTTTAGGGTATATTCAAATTCGTAAGGGTCCTAATAAGGTAGGGTTGGTTGGGGCACCCCAACCTTTTGCTGATGCTATTAAGCTATTTAGAAGGGAACAGACTTATCCTGTTTTGTCTAATTATATTATATATTATTTGTGTCCAGTTGGGGGTTTACTATTATCTTTATTGATTTGAGTAGTTTTTCCTTATTTGACTTTTGTATTTTCTTTTAATTTTGGTTTATTATTTTTTTTGTGTTGTACGAGTTTAAGTGTTTATACTGTAATAATTGCAGGTTGATCATCTAATTCTAATTATGCTTTGTTAGGGGGATTGCGAGCAGTAGCTCAAACTATTTCTTATGAAGTGAGATTGGCTTTAATTTTGTTTTCCTTTGTTTTTTTTATTGATAGTTACTGTTTAGGTATATTTTTTTATTATCAGGAATATATTTGATTAATTATATTAAGATTACCATTAAGTTTAGTTTGGTTTGCGTCATGTTTAGCTGAGACTAACCGAACTCCTTTTGATTTTGCAGAAGGAGAATCAGAATTAGTTTCAGGATTTAATGTTGAGTATAGTAGAGGGGGTTTTGCTTTAATTTTTATAGCGGAGTATGCTAGTATTTTATTTATGAGAATATTATTTTGTGTAATGTTTCTTGGGTGTGATATTAATACTTTAGGTTTTTTTTTAAAATTAGTTGGTTTATCTTTTATTTTTATTTGAGTTCGAGGGACTTTACCTCGGTTTCGTTATGATAAATTAATGTTTTTGGCATGGAAGAGATTTTTACCTTTATCATTGAATTTTTTAATTTTTTATGTAGGGTTTAAGTTACTAGCAATGTCTTTTGGGATGTAATGAAATTAGTGACGTAGAAGTTAATAGAAGATTTAAACTTCTTTCTTATGTTTTCAAAACATAGTGCTTATAAGCTTATTAACTAGTAACTAGTTAGTTAGGAGGTGATCTCATATATAAGAAATTATTGGGTTGATTAGATAATAAGAAAAATAAATTACGGTTAGAATTTGTCCTGTTAAGATAAAAGGGTCTTCGACTGGTCGAGCCCCAATTCATGTTAATAGAATGATTGTTGTTGTTATTATTCAAAATAAGAATTGATTTAGAGGATAGAATTGATTGCCTTGGAATTTATTTATATTAAAGAAGGGAAGAATTATTAAGATTGCGATAGATATAATTAATGCAATAACTCCTCCTAATTTATTAGGAATTGATCGTAGGATAGCATAGGCAAAAAGGAAGTATCATTCTGGTTGAATGTGAACTGGTGTTACTAGAGGGTTGGCTGGAATAAAATTATCTGGATCCCCTAGGAAATAAGGATTTAATAGTGTTAATATTGTTAAAACTATAATTATGATAATGAAACCTATAATATCTTTAAATGAAAAGTAGGGGTGAAAGGGGATTTTATCAATGTTATTATTTAATCCTAAAGGGTTATTAGATCCTGTTTGGTGAAGGAATAATAAATGAATTGCTGATATAGTGATTACAATAAAAGGAAGAAGAAAATGGAAGGTAAAGAATCGTGTTAAAGTGGCATTATCAACAGCAAAGCCACCTCAAATTCATTGAACTAAAGTAGTTCCTAAGTAAGGAATAGCAGAAAGGAGATTGGTAATTACGGTTGCGCCTCAAAATGATATTTGTCCTCATGGGAGAACGTAGCCTATAAAAGCTGTTCCTATTACTAAGAATAATAGGATTACCCCAATTATTCAAGTATGTGAATAATTATAGGATCTATAATATATTCCTCGACCTACGTGAAGGTAGATACAAATAAAGAAGAATGAGGCCCCATTTGCATGTAGAGTTCGTAAAAATCATCCATAGCTTACATCACGGCAAATGTGAACAATTCTATTAAAGGCAGAATCAATATTAGCAGTGTAATGTATTGCTAAGAATAATCCGGTGATGATTTGAATGATTAAACATAATCCTAATAAAGATCCAAAGTTTCATATTGTGGAAATATTTGAAGGAACAGGTAAATCAATTAGGGAATTGTTTATAATTTTTAATAAAGGGTGTTTGATTCGGAGAGGTTTATACATTAGTGTATTGGTCGAAGAGGACCACTAAAAATATTAGTAATTTTTACAATGGCAATTAATGTTAGAAATAAATATATTATTAGTATTAGAGTATTTATATTAGTGGGGTTATTATAAAGCTTTATTAATGGGAAGATGGTTTCTGTTCAATAGTTGAGAGTTGTTAATTGTCTTTGAAGTATATCTGAGTTATTGGTTGTAAGGTTGAGAAAGGTAGGGTCAATTCATCATAGGTTGATAAGATAAATTAAAATAATTGTAGGATAAATCCATAAGGTTATTGAAGGAAATGTTAATATTTCATTGGAAGCTAAAGCAGTGGTGTAAATAAATAAAATAAGTATTCCTCCTAAGAAGATTAAGAAAAGAATATAGGAGAATCAAAATCTTTGAGAAAGGAGACCTATAGAGAGGGAAATTAAGATAGTTTGAATAATAATAATGAGGGTTATGGACAGGGGGTGATTAGATTGACTAAATATAATTGAGGTAAATAAATTTAGGATGGTAAAGGTAATTATAGTTATTCAGAAGATAGTTTAAATAAAATATTAATTTTGGAGATTAATGATAAGAGTATCTTTCTTCTGAGTTTTAAAAGTACCCTTAATTTTGGTTTACAAGACCAACGTTTTGATTAAACTATTAAAACTTATGGTAATATATCATTTAATGATAGTTTTGATATTTTTAATTGGTATGCATGTTTTTTGTTCAAAACGGAAGCATTTGTTGATAACTTTATTGAGATTAGAGTTTATAGTTTTGGTTACTTTTATAATATTGTTTATTTTTTTTAATTTTTTTAGCTGTGAATTATTTTTTAGAATAGTTTTTTTAGTGTTTTCTGTTTGTGAAGGTGCTTTAGGGTTATCTATTTTAGTCTCTATAATTCGTACACATGGGAATGATTTTTTTCAATCTTTTGGAATTCTTCAATGTTAAAATTAATATTTATATTATTGTTTTTGATTCCTGTGAGTTTTACTTTAAAAGGGTGATGGATAATTCAAAATATGATATATTTAATGGGTATGATATTTATCTTTATATGTGTATTAGATGAAAGTAGTTATATAGGGTATTTTTGAGGGTGTGATGTGGTTTCTTATGGCTTAATTTTATTAAGATTTTGGATTTGTGCTCTAATGTTAACTGCTAGAGAATCAGTAAATCGATTTCGTTTTAGTAGAGGGTTATTTTTAATGATAGTACTTTTATTAATATTTATGTTATATTGTACTTTTAGTAGATTAAGATTATTTGCTTTTTATGTATTTTTTGAAGGGAGTTTAATTCCTACGTTTTTGTTAATTTTAGGTTGGGGATATCAACCTGAACGATTACAGGCAGGGGTTTATTTATTATTTTATACTTTATTTGCTTCTTTGCCCTTACTTCTTGGATTGTTTTATTTATATTATAAAAGTGGAAGTTTAAGCTTTTATTACGAAGGAGAAGTAGGTGTTTTAAGTTTTTATATTTATTTGGCTTTGATTTTTGGGTTTATAGTAAAAATGCCTATATTCCTAACCCACCTTTGACTCCCAAAGGCTCATGTGGAGGCCCCAGTTTCTGGTTCAATGATTTTAGCTGGTGTATTATTGAAATTAGGAGGATATGGTTTGTTACGAGTGTATAAGTATTTGATTTTAAGTGGGTTAAAGTTTAATGTAATATGAATTAGAGTTAGTTTAATTGGAGGAGTGTTGATTAGATTAATTTGTTTGCGTCAAATTGATATGAAATCATTAATTGCATATTCTTCTGTAGCACATATAGGTGTGGTATTAAGAGGGTTAATAACAATAACTTATTGAGGTTTCTGTAGAGCATATATATTAATAATTGCTCATGGGCTTTGTTCTTCTGGATTATTTTGTTTGGCAAATATTGTTTATGAGCGGTTAGGGAGACGAAGATTGATAATTGCTAAAGGGTTAATGAATTTTATACCTAGAATAGCTATATGGTGGTTTTTATTATGTTCTTGTAATATGGCAGCACCTCCTTCTTTAAATTTATTAGGTGAAATTGGTTTATTGAATTGTATTGTTTCTTGAACTTGGGTAACTATATTTATATTAATATTATTGTCTTTTTTTAGAGCTGCTTATTCTTTGTATTTATATTCATTAAGTCAACATGGGCAGGTTTATTCAGGATTGTATTCAAGTTCAAGTGGATATTTACGGGAATATCTTTTGTTGTTTTTGCATTGATTTCCTTTAAATTTATTGATTATTAAGAGTGAAGTTTTTATATTGTGAATATAATTAGACTTAAATAGTTTAATTTAAAATATTGATTTGTGGTGTCAAGGATATGTTGTGCATTTTGAGTTATTATATGATCATTTTCAATTTGTTTATTAGGGTTTGGGGTTTTATTGTCATTGAGATTAGTAATAGGTTGATTAGGGTGTTATTTTTTGATAACTAATCTCGTTTATTTTATTGAATGGGAAGTAATTTCATTAAATTCTTCGGGGATTGTTATAACAGTTTTATTGGATTGGATATCTTTAATATTTATGAGTTTTGTAATAGGTATTTCTTCATTAGTAATTTATTATAGAGAGGAATATATATCAGAGGATGTAAGTTTAAATCGATTTATTGTTTTGGTTTTAATGTTTGTTTTGTCAATAATATTTATGATTATTAGCCCTAATTTAATTAGAATTTTATTGGGTTGGGATGGATTAGGGTTAGTGTCTTATTGTTTAGTTATTTATTATCAGAATACTAAGTCTTATAGTGCAGGGATATTAACAGCTTTATTAAATCGTGTGGGTGATGTAGCCTTATTAATAGCAGTTGCATGGATATTGAATTTTGGAAGTTGAAATTATATTTATTATTTGAATTTAAATGAAAAAGGAGTAGAATTAAGGGTGATAGGTGGTCTTGTTTTGTTAGCTGCTATAACGAAGAGCGCTCAAATTCCTTTTTCTTCATGATTACCAGCTGCGATAGCAGCTCCTACCCCTGTATCAGCATTAGTTCATTCTTCTACATTAGTTACTGCGGGTGTCTATTTATTAATTCGTTTTAATGCTTTAATTTTTAGAGGAGTGTGGAGAGAATTTTTATTGTTGATTTCTGGTTTAACAATATTTATGGCGGGAATAGGGGCTAATTTTGAATTTGATTTGAAAAAAATTATTGCATTGTCTACACTTAGTCAATTAGGATTGATAATAAGAATTTTATCAATTGGTTATTTTGAGTTAGCCTTTTTTCATTTGTTAACACATGCTTTGTTTAAGGCATTATTATTTATATGTGCAGGGGCTATTATTCATAGTATGAAGAATTCCCAAGATATTCGTTTTATGGGGGGGTTATCAAATCAAATACCTTTAACTTCGGCTTGTTTTAATACCTCTAATTTGGCTTTATGTGGTATACCATTTTTAGCTGGATTTTATTCAAAGGACTTAATTCTAGAGATTGTTAATTTATCTAGTGTGAATTTTTTTTGTTTTTTTGTTTTTTTTTTTTCGACAGGGTTGACTGTAAGATATTCCTTGCGTTTAGTGTATTATTCAATAACAGGAGATTGTAATGAAATTGCATCTCATTTCTTAAGTGATGAGGGGTGAATTATGTTGAAGGGGATAATTATATTAATAACTATAGCAATTATAGGCGGAAGAATATTAAGATGGATTATTTTTCCAACTCCGGAAGTTGTGATTTTACCTTTTAGTCTAAAGATGATGACGGTATTAGTTTGTTTGATTGGGGGTTGAATTGGTTATGAAATTTCAAAATTTGCTTTAAGTTATGATTTATATTCTTTTAAATTTTATTTAATATCTAGTTTTTTAGGGACGATATGGTTTCTTCCTAGACTTTCTACTTATGGGGTGAATTATTATTGTTTAAATGTTGGTGGGACGGTTTACAGAATCTTTGATCAAGGCTGAAGAGAGGAATTTGGGGGTCAAACTATTTATTTAATATCAGTTGATTATTCTCTAATAAATCAAGTTTATCAGAATAATGAATTAAAGGTTTATTTAATTAGTTTTGTTGTTTGAATGTTTATTTTAATAGGGTTGATTATGATTATTTATTTGAGTAGCTAAAATTTAGAGCGTAATATTGAAGATATTGAAGTAGTGATAACTCTCAAATAATTATAAATACTGAAGTATTATTGATACAATGAAAGTGTATAGTTTTATTTAAACTATATAATTTGAAATACTAATGGATTTTAACCACTAAAGTAGAAGTTAGCAGCTTCTTCTTTGGATTTTATTTCTTTAATTGGAATTTGTTCAATGATATTATTAACAGTAATATACCTCTTTTTGGTTTCAATTAATAAATAGAGATGTTGAAACATCAGGTGTCAGGTCGAAACTGATTGCAATTTGCTTTCTATTTTGTAAGGTAGATTGAATTCAATACTTTCTAAATGCAAATTAGATGTTATGGTTAACTACAACCCTAAATTAATAAGCTCATTCTAATGCCCCTTGATTTCACTCATGATAAAGACCTATTAGTAGAATAATTAAAAATAGTAGTGTTGTGATTGTTCAAGATGTAAGATGGGATCATTGAAGGATAATAATGATGGGGAGAAGTAAGGCAATTTCAACATCGAAGATAAGGAAGATTACGGCAATTAAGAAAAATCGGAGGGAAAAAGGTAATCGTGCAGATCTTTTAGGATCAAAACCACATTCAAAGGGAGATCTTTTTTCTCGGTCTTTGAGAGATTTTTTTGAGAGTAATGAGGCGAGAGAAGCAATTATTCTACAAAGGGTGAGAATAATAACAGTTAAAGTTAAAATGATTAGAATTATTTATTTTGATTATCAAACTATTTGATTGGAAGTCAATTGTACTAATTATACTAAATAAATTATCTACCTCATCAGTAAATAGAAATGAAAAGGAAAAGTCATACAACATCTACAAAATGTCAATATCAGGCGGCAGCTTCAAACCCAAAATGGTGAGAAGGTGAGAAATGATTTATTAAATGTCGTATGAGGCAGATGATAAGAAATGTGGTACCAATAATGACGTGAAAGCCATGGAATCCTGTGGCTATAAAAAATGTAGATCCATATGTGGCATCTGCAATAGTGAAAGGAGATTCAATATATTCATATCCTTGAAGTAAAGTGAAATATAATCCTAAGAGTACTGTGAAGAATAGTCCTTGAGTTGTTTGAGAGTGGTTACTTTCTATTAAACTATGATGAGTTCAAGTTACGGTAACACCTGATGCGAGAAGAATAGCAGTGTTAAGAAGGGGGATTTGAAAGGGACTAAAGGGTTGAATTCCTGTAGGAGGTCATGAGGAGCCTAGATCAATAGCAGGAGAGAGTCTACTATGGAAGAATGCTCAGAAGAATGAGAGAAAAAAAAAGACTTCTGAAATAATAAATAGAATTATTCCTCATCGTAATCCTAAATTTACAGGTAGTGTATGGAGGCCTTGGTAGGTACCTTCTCGAGTAATATCTCGTCATCATTGGAGTATTGTTAAAAGGGTAATTAAAGTTCCAAGAAGTAGTAAGGAGTTATTATATTGGTGGAATCATTTTACGAGTCCTGAGACTATGATTAAAGCTCCGAGTGCTCCTGTTAGAGGCCAAGGTCTTGGGTTTACTAGATGGAATGGATGATTTTTATGTATTGTCATTTGTGATTAGTTTACTTCTCTAGAATAAAGAGTTGAAAGAACAGCAAAAACGTAAGATTGAATTATAGATACTGCTACTTCTAATGTTATTAATGCTAATTGCCCAATAATCAATAAAATTAAAAAGGAAGAGGATAGGCTTGGCCCTGTATTGCCTAGGAGAGTAAGGAGAAGATGACCGGCAATTATATTAGCCGTTAATCGAATAGCTAATGTACTAGGGCGGATAATATTTCTAATTGTTTCAATACAGACTATAAAAGGTATTAAAATTGGAGGAGTCCCTTGGGGTACAAGATGGGCAAATATGTGTTGAGTGTGATTAATCCAACCATAAATTATGAATCTGAGTCAAAGGGGAAGAGCTAAAGTTAAAGATAGTGTTAAATGACTTGTTCTAGTAAAAATGTATGGAAATAACCCAAGGGAATTATTAAATAGAATTAAAATAAAAAGGGAAATAAATAGGAAGGTTCTTCCATTTTGTCTAGAAGGACCTAATAGAGTTTTAAGTTCTTGATGTAATGTAAAGGTAATTTTAGTTCATAAAATATGGTGACGAGAAGGTATTAATCAAAAATAGGATGGGAGAATTAAAATTCCTAGAAAAGTTCTTAATCAATTAAGGGATAGATTTATAATATTTGTTGAAGGATCAAAAACTGAGAATAAATTTGTTATCATTTTCAGTTTAATGTAAATTTTGTTATTATTGGGGAAGTGGTTAAATGTGAAGGAGGTGAATTGAAAAGATAAAAGTTTAGTAGAGAAAAAAAGATTAATGTTGTAGAGAAGATAAAGAATAAAATTAATCATCTAATAGGGGCTATTTGAGGAATAAAAAGATATTAATTTAATTAATAATCTTAGTTTGACATACTAAAGTTATATTTTAACTAATCTTTCATCAGAAGTAGGCGTAGCTACTATAAATTGGTTTAAGAGACCATTACTTACATTCAGTCATCTGATGTATTTAGAAGAATTAAGTAATCATGAAATAAAAGACTTTATGTTAATTCTTTCAATTACAATAGGTATGAATCTGTGATTTGCCCCGCAGATTTCAGAGCATTGTCCATAATAAATTCCTGGACGATTTATGAGGAAATTAATTTGATTAAGTCGTCCAGGAGTAGCATCTACTTTTACTCCAAGTGATGGAATAGTTCAGGAGTGGAGTACATCAGCAGCAGTAAGAAGTATTCGGATTTGAGTATGTATAGGTAAAATTGTTCGATTATCAACATCTAATAATCGAAATCTATTGGAATTTATTTCATTATAAGGTAGTATATAGGAATCAAATTCTAGAGTATCAGGAAGATCTGAATATTCATATCTTCAATATCATTGATGACCAATTGTCTTAATAGTTAAGAGAGGGTTAAATGATTCATCTAGAAGGTACAATAAGCGAAGTGAAGGTAGAGCAATGAAAATTAAGGTGAAGGCTGGTAAAATTGTTCAAATAATTTCAATAGCTTGCCCTTCTAATAAAAATCGGTGGGTGGAGAGATTGAAAAATAAACTTCCTATAATATAAGCAACTAATATAGTAATTATGATTAAAATAAGTAACGTATGATCGTGGAAGAAAAGTAATTGTTCTATTAAAGGGGAAGTTCCATTTTGTAGGTTAATATTTGATCAGGTAGCCATGTTCTAATAAAAGTATTCTTTATATATGGGGCTTAAATCCATTGCACTTCTCTGCCATATTAGAAATTTAATAGAATTGGTAATTCGTTGTAACTATGTTCTCTAGGTGGGGTGTTTTGGAATCATTCTAAAGAACTTGTTATGTTTAGGGGGAAAAGTGTAAGTCGATTTGATATTATTCTTTCTCAGATAATAAAAATGAGAAGTAGAATTCCAATAAATGAAATATTTGAACCTAAGGTTGAAATGATATTTCATGATGTAAAGGCATCAGGATAGTCTGAGTATCGTCGGGGTATTCCCGCTAACCCTAAAAAATGTTGGGGAAAAAAAGTTAAATTTACACCCAGAAATATGATAATAAATTGAATTTTTAATCATTTTGGGTTTAATGATAATCCTGTAAATAAAGAGTATCATTGAATAAATCCGGCTATAATTGCAAAGACAGCTCCTATAGAAAGAACGTAGTGGAAATGTGCTACTACATAGTAGGTATCATGTAAGATAATATCAATTGATGAATTTGCAAGAATTACTCCTGTTAATCCTCCAATAGTAAATAAAAATACAAAACCTAATGCTCAAAGTAGAGAAGGGGAATAATTTAATTGTGTTCCGTGTAGGGTGGCTAGTCAACTAAAAATTTTAATTCCTGTAGGTACGGCAATAATTATAGTTGCAGATGTAAAATAGGCTCGTGTATCTACATCTATTCCTACAGTAAATATGTGATGTGCTCAAACTACAAACCCTAAAAGACCGATTGCTAATATAGCATAAATTATTCCTAATGTTCCGAATGCTTCCTTTTTTCCTCTTTCTTGACTAATAATGTGGGAGATTATACCAAATCCCGGTAGGATTAGAATATAGACTTCAGGGTGACCAAAGAATCAAAATAGGTGTTGATAAAGGATTGGATCTCCTCCCCCAGCCGGGTCAAAGAATGTTGTATTAAAGTTACGGTCTGTTAATAGTATAGTAATTGCCCCTGCTAGGACAGGGAGTGAAAGGAGAAGTAATAATGCGGTAATTGCTACAGATCAAACAAAAAGAGGAGTTTGATCTAGTGATATTTCAGGAGTGCGTATATTTAGAAATGTAGTAATGAAATTTACGGCTCCTAGGATTGATGAGATACCTGCAAGGTGTAGGCTGAAAATGGCTAAATCAACAGAAGCTCCTGCATGGGCAATTCCTGCAGATAAGGGGGGGTAGACAGTTCAACCTGTCCCAGCTCCATTTTCAACTAGGCTTCTGGCTAGAAGAAGTGTTAAAGAGGGGGGTAATAATCAAAAACTTATGTTATTTATTCGAGGAAAGGCTATGTCAGGGGCACCAATTATTAATGGAACTAATCAATTACCAAACCCTCCAATTATAATTGGTATAACTATGAAAAAAATTATAACAAATGCATGGGCTGTGACAATTACATTATAAATTTGATCATCTCCAATTAAATAACCTGGGTTTCCTAATTCTGCTCGGATTAAGATTCTTAAAGAAGTTCCCACTATTCCCGCTCAAGCTCCGAAGAGAAAGTATAAAGTTCCAATATCTTTATGGTTAGTTGAGAAAAATCATTGTTGCGGTAGAATGGCTGAGTTAGGTAATAAACTGTAAATTTATTTAGGAGGAATACCTCTTCTATCATAATTAATCTTATATTCAAAATAATGATTTTAGACTGCAATTCTAAAGGTGTAAAATATTACTAAGGTTTAAATATGTATTTATTTTCAGCTTTGAAGGCTATTAGTTTGATTAACTTAAAACCTTAAAGACAATTATAGATTAATGTACATAGTGGGAGTGTTAATAAGGAGAGAGATGTTAATGTAGTTGGAACAGTTAAAGTGGTTTTTCTTTTTATACATGTGGGTTTATACTTTATTTGAGGATAAATAATTAATAGTGCAGTGAAGGAGAGTCGAATGTAGTAAAATAAAGTAATTAGTGTTATTAGGATTATAATAAAACAGATAAAATGTGAATTAAGGGCGATTAGTCTTTGGATTACAATTCATTTTGGAAAAAATCCGAGAAAAGGAGGTAACCCCCCTAAAGATAAAAGAGTGAGGAATAGCAATAATTTTAGAGGTTGGGAATCATTAATAATTATGAAATTTTGATTAAAATGGAAAATGGAAAGAATTGAAAATACGTAAATTAAGGTTAATGTGAGTAAGGAGTAGATAAGAAAATATAGTTCTCAAAGGTTTTCTCCACAAAGTATTGCAGCAGTTATTCATCCTAAGTGGTTGATGGATGAATAGGCGAGTAACTTTCGTAAGGAGGTTTGGTTTAGGCCTCCTAATGATCCAATAATAACTGATAGAATAATAATTAGTAAAGTGAATAAGTTTATTTTTACTAAATAAGATAGTAAAACAAGAGGGGCAATTTTTTGTCATGTTATTAGGATGAAACAATTTTTTCAATTTAATCCTTCTATAGTCCCAGGAAATCAAAAATGAAAGGGGGCAGCTCCCATTTTTATTAAGAGGGTTGAAATGATTAGCATAGAAAAAAAGTTAATTACTAAGGGTAATGATGAATAAGTATATATTTGTATGAAAGTGGTGGTAAATAGAAAAGTAATTGAAGCTAATGCTTGAATTAAGAAATATTTTAAAGTAGCTTCATTTGATAAAGGGTTTTTAGGGTCGGATATTAGAGGAATGAAAGAAAGGAGATTAATTTCTAAGCCTATTCAAGCTCTAAATCAGGAGTTGGCAGAAATAGAAATTAATGAACCTCCAATTAAAGTGGAGATGAACAAACATTGGGCAATGGTTGATATTAAAAAGAAGAGATTTTCTATGAATGGGGTATGAACCCATTAGCTTAACTTAGCTTATCTTTTTCTATATTTTGGTGTATGATGCACGGGAATTTTTGATGTTTCAGGAGTAGTTTAATTCTATTAAATGTAATAATGGTAAAATTTACTTTATTTATCCTATCACGATAATCCTTTAATCAGGCACATTATT